CTATAATATCCAACTTCTCTTTTGTTGCCGATTTTAGTCAGGACAGCCCGAGTCGTGTTCTATCAAAAGAGAATTTCTATTTACTGCAAAATTGAAGTGAAGTAGGATAATTTTATGATAATTTCCTATCAAGAACATATCTAAAAATAGATATATGGTTAACAATTTTTGTTCTGGGGTTTACATATACTCATATGTTTTGTTATAATTGAAAGTGAGAAGGATTTTTTTTTTGAAAAAAAATACTGATTAGTTCTGTCTCAATTTGTATTTTCTTATGTCATTAGGAAAACACAATTTGAATTTTAAGATTTAAATCCCAGACTCATTCATGAATTCGAAGTTTCAATAGTTAATGGTTCCAATTTGTCGACTAAAAATAGACATTTGATTTCTCAATATAAAAGAATGTTTTTAGCATTGTGTATTTTCAGATACTATTCAATGAACCGAAGGGCGGGCGCAAATCCACTCAAAACAAGTTTTTCTTTTAGGAATTAGGATTAAGGAAAACAGGACAAGTACAATAAAAATTCAGTAATCCAGGAAAATTTGAATCTCGTTTGTATCAGTTTGGCGGCATGGCCGAGTGGTAAGGCGGGGGACTGCAAATCCTTTTTCCCCAGTTCAAATCCGGGTGTCGCCTGATCAACATCAACAAAAAACTAGAAATATCTTCTTTTCTGCTGATATAACTCGCAGAATTCTTACCTGCTAGAAGCATAGGAAACATACCATTGATACTTTATTTTTGTTTGATTCTAAGGATGTAGTCTCAAGGTTTGCTAAAAGAAAAAAGTGTGAATCCTCGTTCGGATCTAGGATTCATTTAATCTACTGGTACTGGTAGTGGGCTAGCACTTATTAAGGGAGTGTCTAATGACTAGATCTTGAATCAGATTATAGCTCCTGAGGGGAAATTCAATTAATAGTTTTGGGAGGGGACAGAAATTCTTTATATACAACAGACTCGTGAGAATCTCTGGGTATTCAGGTATCCAACCAGGATTGTATGAATAATTTACTTTGATAGATATAGAAAGGGAGTAAAAAGAAAGAATTACTTGTTGGCAACCCCAAAGTAAAGCCCCCTCTTTCACAAAGATAATAGGGGGGGTACGGATTAGATCGACTGAGTAAATCGAGGTCTATAATAGATAGTCATTTCTCTTTTGGAACTATTTTTCCCCTTAACTGTTTTGACTTAGAAGGTCAAAATAGTCCTTTATTATTTATGCTTATTCCTACATGTTCCCCATCCCCTTGGGATATTACTACGCATTTTGCTTGTGTTTAATCTTTCCTGATTCAAAATAATAATCGATTTATTGGATTGGTTTCTCAATAGTGTTTGGTCAGAATCCCTTTTTGACTCTGCACCGTTGATTCCGCTATTATTAGTGAGGAATAATTCTTTCGTATTTATAGAGATAGGGGACATAATATGGATATAGTAAGTCTCGCTTGGGCTGCTTTAATGGTAGTCTTTACATTTTCCCTTTCACTCGTAGTGTGGGGAAGAAGTGGGCTCTAATAGTACTAATGGTTAGGAATCAAACCTTATCAATTGTTTTATAGCTCGTTCGGCAACGCATTTTAAACTATTTCGAAATTCAAAATCTATGAATTTCGAATCCCGCCGGACTACTTTGGAGGAATCTATGATATGAATCAGACTCTTTCAATCAAAGAGATATTTCAGCGACTCCCGCGTTTATATTTCAAAAAGAATGGTATTCGGGGTAATTGGAAATTGATTCCAACCTCAAATTCTTTATTCTATTTCAATCAATGTGAAATGGACTCCTACGATCTTTATAGGATGAATTGACAAAGACCGGACGGACCTTTTTTTTATTTCTTTGCTTAAAGGCGTTTTGTTAAGTGTATGTGACCTTTCTAGGAAGAAAGGATATAGAGCTAGTGGTTGTCTAACGATCGACTATGCAATAATAAGATCTTGATTTGGACGAGTCACATATTGGGCAGTTTGGTTTCTAATTTTAGAAAAGCGATTGATGTTTTATCGACTTATTCATGATTCGGTCATTAAAAATTAAGTAATAGAAAACCTTACTTAAATTAGTGAAAGGAAAGGAATTTAGAATTCCTAAAATAAGAATAAGAATTATTTCAGATTGATCAGAACAAATAGATATCCCAAATTGGGTGTGATGTCAACTCCATATAGTGTTATGGAATTAATATACCCATATAATATATGAAGGGAATATTCTCGATTTATCTATAGAAACTTAAACCTTTAATCTTTATTTTAGATTACAACTTTATATATAGACTAAAGTATGGTAGAAAGATTCATCTATGTTCTTTCTACCATACTACCTATCTCTTCTCTTAGAATACTGCCCCTTCTAATTAGAGTCCGCTCAGTTCGTTTAAGTTAAGACGTGCAATTGGAATCTTTTTCATTTGACTTCGTCAATTCAATTTTTTATAAGAACTCAGAAGGAAAGTTTCAGTCAAATGAATTAATCATTTTGACTGACTGTTTTTACGTAAATGATAAGTAGAAAAGCAGTAGGAACTAGAATAAATAGTGCAGTAGCAATAAATGCAAGAATATTTACTTCCATAATCTTATCGGTTTTTTACTTCGAAATAATTCGGGATTTAATCCCCTCGAAATGATATGATAACTCTTTCGTCTGTAAATTCAATGAATGAATTACCTATCGATGATCTTGAATCAGATCAATATCATTAATAACAATATCGGATCTATCAAACCAACCCGCCGCCGCGAGTTGAATAGTATAACATAATAAGGTCGTTTATCCATACTGAATAAAAATTTTGATTCCTGACCCAATCAATCCAAAATTATTTTCTCTACCAGCCGTTTATTTTTCGTTTTCTATAACCTATCCTTACGCCTCCCTTGGACAATCTATGAGAAAGGATCATCAGATTTCCTTTTTGCATCGATGAATTGCATAGTTAAAAGTGAAAAACCTAAACAATCAAAACGAAATGGAAAAAATAGTAAAGAAAAAAGAAATAAAGACTCATTTTTGGGGGTAATGAAAGTATACCCGCGACACCCTTTAACTAGTTATTACTGGTTCATAGCAAGAGAAAAATGAATTTATGTATTTATTGGATCCGTCGGGACTGGCGGGGCTCGAACCCGCAGCTTCCGCCTTGACAGGGCGGTGCTCTGACCAATTGAACTACAATCCCCGGGAAATTAAGGGATCTAAGCAGAAGGGAGGGTTATACCATCTCGTGGTAGATTGGCGAAATTAAGGGATCTAAGCAGAAGGGAGGGTTATACCATCTCGTGGTAGATTGGCGAATTATTGGGCCGAGCTGGATTTGAACCAGCGTAGACATATTGCCAACGAATTTACAGTCCGTCCCCATTAACCGCTCGGGCATCGACCCAGGAAGAATAAATTTTAGGTTTATTGGTAATCTCCAATCATGATCACCTTCCTTTGGCAGTACCCTACCCCCAGGGGAATTCGAATCCCCGCTGCCTCCTTGAAAGAGAGATGTCCTAAACCACTAGACGATGGGGGCTAACTTACCCAACTGCCTTCATACTATGATCATAGTATGATCAGTTTTTTGAAATTGTCAATATAATAATAATGGAATGGTATGATTAGAGCCTATAGATCTTTCCGTAGATCTTTCCGTTTTTACGAATTGTATAGAATTTATGGCTTCGTCATTCATATTCATGAATCGTTCATTAGAATCGACATTCTATACAATTCTGTATATAACTCGAATAAAATAAAGCTAGAAAGCGCGAGCCAGAAGTTATCTAAAATTTTAGTTTAAGGGGACAGGTAGAATCTCTTCATCACCTGATTCGCTGAAATATCTTGAAATTTTTTTTATGTCGAATTGGTACCTGTACATGTATGTTATGTATCAATTGAGTGACTTTTAGGGATCAGAGCAATAAAAAATAAATTAGGGCTGGTCTTGAATCATCTTACCCTAGACGCGCTAGGCAAATGTATTTGCCTATTCAAAAAGTAGCCACTAACCAATATGACTCTACTGCATATACTTAATATATATATAATAATATAGTACGTCCATATAGAGAGTTTCTTTATCTAGTGAGCCATCCGGGAATTAAATAAAAGAAGCCCCTTTAACTCAGCGGTAGAGTAACGCCATGGTAAGGCGTAAGTCATCGGTTCAAATCCGATAAGGGGCTTTTTTCATAAACGCCCAGTCCTACTATTCAGAAAATAGAAATATTTTGTATTTATTTGAAAGACAAAACAAAAGGAACTAACCGGATAATACGTTATTATTATACTGAGTTCGTCTAGAATAATAAAATGGAACACTTCTTCGGTAAATTATTCATTATTATGAATAATCATAAGCCGCCGTTAAAGATACCTACATATACCCATTAAATCCACTTGAAAGATTCCAAATTAACAAAACAAAAAGTAAGTGGACCTGACCCATTTAATTATGACCATATCTGCTATTCTGATATTAAAATTCCATAGAGATTCAATTTGAATTAGAATGATTGAACCATTTCCTTGAACTTTGAAAGAATTTTTCGATATTTCCGATTCAATCTTCTTGTTCCTATATTTTCTATGGGAATAAGTTGTTACTCCCTTCCGGTACAGAGAAACCTTTCTTCCAAGTCACAAGATAAGAGACATTTTCATTATCTTTCTTTGATTCCCAATGAAGATGAATTTCGCTCTATCTAAAGTCTATTTAGATGTATAGCTATCAGATCCTGGCTTCGCCGCACCCGAAAGTTTTGTTTCGACAGTGTAATGTAGAATGGATCCGATAAAGAAACTTTCATTTCCAGTCTTATATTTTTTTATTGAATTTCACGAAAAACAAGAAAAGTCGACTTCAATTTTAAGAGATAAGATTCAAAATATTGGATTGGAAGTGTATTTTTTGCTTTGACTCACGAGTCTGAGTCTGGAGTATTCGATTTTTTCAAGGAAAAAGAGATATAACAAAGAAGACAC